TTCTTTTAATAAATTTCCTATTATTAAATTAATATATTGTATTGAATTAAATACATATTAGTTAATTAAATATTAAATAATATGAGACTCGAAATGAAAGTACCCTTCTCGCATACATTCCCCATTACGTTGTCGGAACAAAAATATTGCATGTATCAATATGGATGGAAATATTTAGTACATGAAATAGCGATTTGCTAGATATATAAATAGATATATAAGATATAACTAATAAAACGGATCTTGTGTTCTGGAATTGGAATCAAAGAAAGATATTTTAAATGGCTCGTATGTTGTGACTTGGAATAAATGTTTCTCGGTAAAGGAAGGGAATAGTAATTTATTCATTCCTAATTTATTCCTATAGAACGTCTAGGAACAAGAAGATTAAATCGGATATATCGACAGATTCCCGCGTAGTCCAAAGAAAAAAAAGATCCAATTTCATCTCTATCGAATTTTAATATCAGAATAGTGGATATAATTATGATGCAATGGGTTAGGTCCACTTACTTTTTATTTTGTTGATTTCTAATCGATTTAATTGGAATAATGGAAAATAGGAAAGGAATAGTAATATTTGAAGATTTAACGAGACGACTTATCCTTACATTCATTATAATATTTAATATAATATTTATAATAATTATATTATTTATTTAATAATAAATAATATATTTTTTATTTAATAATATATTTAATTTATTAAAATAGCAAATTTATAACCATACTATAATTAATTATAATGTTATAATTTTTATTATATATTAAAATATTAAATTATACGGTTTGTTACTTTTTTTTTATTACTTTATTACAAAGATCAACAATATCTTTATTCGCACTTCAAATATGAATACTACTGCCGGAGTTTTATGATTTATGAAAAAATCAAAGCCCCTTATCGGATTTGAACCGATGACTTACGCCTTACCATGGCGTTACTCTACCACTGAGTTAAAAGGGCTTGTTTGATCCAATTCCTGAATAAAGACACTATGAGTTTAGTATATATACTTATTATAATAGATGTACATAGATATATCTTATAATAAGTATAAGGGTTCATTCAGGAATGAAAAATTTTCTTTATCCAGTAAAAGTAAATTAAATAATTTAATATAATTTAATATAGAGTATATAATATAGGTAAAATAAAACGGTTTATTGATATTGGATTTGATAAATATCAATACAATGAATTGTTTCAAGACTATCCTAATTGACATCATAACTAAATTCATTTGAGTGATACATGTATCCACTAATTTAACATAGATCCAAGATATTTCATTGAATCATTGATAAAGAGATTCGGATAAAGAGATTCGGCGTGGCCTTTGAACCAAACTTTTATCGAAAAAAATTGTATAGAAAGAATCGTGAAAGACGGAAAGATCCTTCGTATCGAGTCATACCATTCCATTATATTGACAATTTTAAAAAACTATTCATACTATGAACATAGTATGATGGCGGTCGTGCAAGTCTGCCCCCATCGTCTAGCGGTTCAGGACATCTCTCTTTCAAGGAGGCAGCGGGGATTCGACTTCCCCTGGGGGTAGGGTACTACGAAAGGAAGTTGATCGTGGATTATCAATAAGCCTGGAATTGATTCTTCCTGGGTCGATGCCCGAGCGGTTAATGGGGACGGACTGTAAATTCGTTGGCAATATGTCTACGCTGGTTCAAATCCAGCTCGGCCCAATAATTTGCCGATCCGCCATGAAATGATATAATAGAACCCATTTGTTGCTCTCCAGAAATGCCCGATCCCCCAATCCCAATACGGAAGAAATCCATTTTATGATATATCTATACCACTATTTATTTACTCTCTTTTTACAAGAAATTCTGATCTTGCTAATGATCTAGATTCATATCAGGATCCGTAACTATAAAGTAAAGTTTAAGGAAAAGAGTAAATAAAAAAAAAACTTTTTTGATTGAACGAGTGATTATCCAATTGATTTGGCAATAACGAAAGGATTACTAGTAATACCGGCTGCTCTCACTAAAGTACATATACATATGGGTATCGATATATCACACTCGCAGCTCTGTTACAACACGCCAATTCTAATCGAAATTGAAAGGGTTAGAATGAAATCATAAAAATATGTATACTTTATTTTATTATGGTATTTACTTGGGATTGTAGTTCAATTGGTCAGAGCACCGCCCTGTCAAGGCGGAAGCTGCGGGTTCGAGCCCCGTCAGTCCCGACGAATCCAAATCCAATAAAAAACTATATCAATTCATCTCTCTATTTTTTGTGAAAAGAAGTCCAAATAACATAATTTCATTCCCAACAGCGATCCCTCTTCTTTTTTTCTTTTTCGTTTCACATTTATCATCAACCAAATGGGGGAATTTCCATTTCTTCGACTAGTACCGATTCGATTGATGGGAGAGAGGCATATGTGGATTAGTACAATTATTATATTATTAGCATCAGATTCAGGATTCCACGGGATACCGTACTGTACTGGGTCTGGCTTTTTCAATTACTCCCGATCTGTGAAATATGAAATAGAGTAGAGTATTGTATGTTTCCCGGGAGTACATACATAAATGGAATTTGTACAATATAAAATAAATTGAACATAGTTACTGTGTATAGAATAGTATAGAATACTTTTTTTTTAAGATTAAAATAAAAGTATATCCTTTTCGGGCCCTATTTTGTGTAACCTCAATTTCAAATTTTACTAATTTGAAATAATCTATCTCATTCAAATTTCGCATTGAGCTTTTGATATATGCGTCCCATTACTAATCCAATGAAAGAGGATATTTAAAAAATAAAGATCAAACAAGGATCACTTTTTTATTAGCGAGGTAATGAATTTTTTTTTTTTTTATATTTTATAAGGGTTTTTCCTTGAAAGAACAAACTTTTTAAATTTATATATAAATATATAAAAAAATAGTTAATTTGATGGAATATTCGATTTTTTTATACCGGAATTTGTACTCGTCTTTATCATACTTCTTTTGTTTTCCAAGAAGATTGGATCATTAAAAAAAGGAGGTTATAACTTAGCTCCTTCCTTTTTTTTCATTGAGCTTCTATTGTTTGTTGGGGTTTGTTTAGAACCAATGGTAAGTGGAAAGGCGGTTAGATGATACTTCATCAGATGATTGTACAAAGAGGGCGGTAGGTTATAGAAAAGAAAGAATGGAAAAGAATGATAAATAAATAAAGGAATTATTGATTGTATCGGGAATCAAATTTTGAGTTCAGTATGGATAAAAGATCGTCCTATGTTATACTATTCAATTCTTGACGATGAATCGATTTGATAGCTCCGATATTGTTATTCATGATATTGATCCGATTCGATATCATCGAGATGTAATGCATCCCATTGAATTTACAGGCGAAAGATTTATTATCTCTATGGGATTAACTCCCGAGTTATTGCGAATTAAAGAAAAATTAAACAATGAGATTATGGAAGTAAATATTCTCGCATTTATTGCTACTGCACTGTTTATTCTAGTTCCTACTGCTTTTTTACTTATAATATACGTAAAAACAGTCAGCCAAGGTGATTAATTTGAATTAAACTTGATTTTTTATTTCTTATCAATAATTGCAGAGAAGAAAAGGATAAAAATTTCGCGTCTTAAATGAAATGGGCAGACTAGAATCAGTCGTATTCTATGAGATACGATAGTATGGTAGAAAGATTCAGATATTTCTTTCTACCATACTATCTAGTATTGTTATTGTAGTGTATAAAGTTGTATTGTAATGCGGGTTAATTTAATATAGATTAATATAGATCAATCTACAATAGTATCATCATATTCCTTTTCTATATATATAGAAATCGATTTAATTACGATTTAATTACGTATATATAATATATATAGTGATAATGTATATTATATAGTATCCCAATTCTATTTCTTTGCTTTATCTATTTGTATTTAATTTGTGTTGATTTCAATTAAATTAATTTGAAATAATCGAAAGCGACTTTTACGATTAGAATTCCTAGATTTCTGATTATTTTCAATATGAATCCCGATCGAAAGAATCAATGACTTCTTCGTCGGAATGCTAACTAAAAGATTATTTTATTATACCTATCGAAGAAGTCATTGATTGAGGAGTTGACAAATGATCCATGGGAACTTCTTCGGATTTCGAAAAGGATTAGTAAAACCCGTCGACTTTTAACGTTTGAACCATGATATGAAATGGGTTCAATAAAACAAGCAAAACATAAATAAAATTTCTAAAATAGTAAAACTAAAACAAGCGGCGCAATATGTGACTCGCCCAAGACAATATTTTAGGATGTGCAGTATCTCGTTGGACAACTACTATGTTGTTTCCCAATGTGTATCCACGTAATGGAATAACCGAATTGTTTTCTCTTTGATCTTTGAACAGTAAAGAGGTAAACAAAATAAAAAAAAGTTCCGTTCTTCCTCATGGTCCATATCTAACTTTGGTAAGAGTCAGTTCATCGAAATAGAAAATTTATGAAGAATTCAGTTGGAATAAATTTCCTACCATTTGTATTCCTTTTACTTTTTTTACTTTCAAAATACGAACACGGAAATAATTGAAATATTTCTTTGATTGAAAGAGTATTCTTCATATATATTTATTATTCATAGAATACATTACTCAACTAAAATCCAAGAGAATTTCGAAATGAAGATATTTTGCATTTCTATTTCAATTTAAAAATAAAATTTTAAATTGAAATAGTTAAATTTTAAATAAAAAAAACTTTGCCGAACGATCTATAAAAAAAAGTGATACTGTTTAGTTCCTAAACTCAATTAGTAGTACTTCTAGAGTCCACTCCTTCCCCATACTACTAGTGAAAGGGAAAACGTAAAGACTACCATTAAAGCAGCCCAAGCGAGATTTACTATATCCATGTGAATTATGTCCTCTATCTCTATGAAGGAATTATTCAATTATTGTTCACTAATAAATAATAGGGGAATCACTGGCGCAGAGTCAAAAAGTT